TAATGAAGTGCCTGATAAAAGGGCTATCTTGATAGGATAGATTACGTACCCTGTACCTTCATTGCAATTATCAGAACCAACCTGACCCTAAGGACCTCAAAAATCCCTGTACATCCTATACTAAATTACAAATAAGTAAGCTAATTAAGCTTATGGATTCATATTCCATCAATAAAGGTATTCCCCTTTCTTATTTAATGTGACATTTAAACATAATCCTTTTCTCCTCTTCCCTGGCCCTGGGAACTATTATAGCCATTTCATCAAGCTCCTGATTAGGAATATGAATAGGCCTCGAAATTAATCTATTGTCTTTTATCCCACTTGCTAAAGGTAAAAATAATAAGTATTCAACAGAAGCAGCCCTAAAATACTTCATTACCCAGGCAATAGCCTCCACAATCTTCTTATTTTCCATCATTTCCCTCCAATCGCTTAGTCTTTCCCTCGAAAGAACAAAAACTGCCCTAATTTTTGTTCTAAATTCCTCTATTCTATTAAAAATGGGAGCTGCCCCCTTCCATTTTTGATTCCCAGAGGTTATAGAAGGCTTAAGATGAACAAGAGGAATAATTCTTCTAACCTGACAAAAAATTGCCCCTATAGTAATTTTCATCTACACAAACAAAAGAACTATACTATCCTCATTTGTAATTACTGCCTGTATACTAGTCAGAGGAATTATAGGACAAAATCAATTAAGATTAAAAAAAGTAATGGCTTACTCCTCAATCAATCATATCGGATGAATAATTGCAGCCTCATTCTATGCAGAATCAATCTGACTATTTTACTTTTCTATCTACTCAATCATCTCTATTAACATCATACTAACATTTAAAACCTTAAATGTATTCTTCATAAAACAACTATTCGTTTCCCATCTAAATAATTCCACGCTAAAGCTTCTAGTAGTAACAAATTTTCTTTCATTAGGAGGATTGCCTCCATTCCTTGGATTTTTCCCTAAATGATTAACAATCCAAACTCTCTCAGAAAAATCACTAGATCTTCTAGCTACAACCATAATTGTAGCTACATTAATGACCCTGTTCTTCTACATACAAGTCACATTTAGTTCTATAACTATTACCATAAGAATAATCCCAACAAAAATAAATCAGCTTAAAAACAAATTCTTCATTATCTTCAGCAATCTAATTGCCCTTTTCGGGCTAATTCTAGTAACTTCGTTATTCAACTTCTTTTAACATCTATTAATCCTAATTATATCAAATAAGGATTTAGGTTAATTTTAAACCCACAGCCTTCAAAGCTGTAAATAAAGGTTTCTTTAAGCCTTAGGGACTAAGCCCACCTTTAGGTTTGCAACCTAAAATCAATCTTGAATACAAGGCTGGTAAAGGAAATTAGATTTCGTTTATAAATTTACAGTTTACCGCCTAACTCAGCCACTTTACCAAATAAATGGCTCTTCTCAACAAATCACAAGGATATCGGTACCTTGTACTTTCTCCTAGGTAGATGATCCGGAATAGTAGGTACCTCCCTTAGAATCCTAATCCGAACCGAACTTGGAAACCCTGGATCCCTAATTGGAAATGACCAAATTTATAATGTTATTGTAACTGCCCATGCATTCATTATAATTTTCTTCATGGTTATACCTATTCTCATCGGAGGATTTGGAAACTGATTAGTTCCTCTAATACTAGGAGCTCCTGATATAGCCTTTCCACGTATAAACAACATAAGATTCTGGCTTCTCCCTCCTTCTCTCACATTCCTCCTAATAAGAAGAGCTGTAGAAAATGGTGCAGGAACTGGATGAACAGTCTATCCCCCTCTCTCTGCCAATATCGCCCACAGAGGAGGCTCTGTTGACTTAGCAATTTTCAGATTACACTTAGCTGGAATCTCTTCTATTCTAGGAGCAGTAAATTTCATTACAACCGTAATTAATATACGAACCACAGGAATCTCGTTCGATCGCATACCTTTGTTTGTATGAGCTGTTGTTCTTACAGCTCTTCTACTCCTCCTTTCCCTTCCAGTTCTTGCTGGAGCAATTACTATACTTTTAACAGATCGTAATCTAAATACATCTTTCTTCGACCCCTCAGGAGGAGGAGATCCAATTCTCTATCAACATTTATTCTGATTCTTTGGACATCCAGAAGTATATATTTTAATCCTCCCTGGATTTGGAATGATCTCCCACATCATCAGTCAAGAAAGAAAGAAAAAGGAAACTTTTGGAACATTAGGAATAATCTACGCAATAATAGCAATCGGCCTATTGGGATTTATTGTATGAGCCCACCACATGTTCACTGTAGGTATAGATGTAGACACACGAGCCTATTTTACATCAGCAACAATAATCATTGCTGTTCCTACCGGAATCAAAATCTTCAGATGACTAGCCACTTTACATGGAACCCAAATCAATTATTCACCATCCATATTATGAGCTTTAGGATTTGTCTTCCTGTTCACTGTAGGTGGATTAACAGGAGTAGTTCTAGCTAATTCTTCTATTGATATTGTTCTTCATGATACTTATTATGTAGTAGCTCATTTTCACTACGTACTCTCAATAGGAGCTGTATTTGCAATCATAGCCGGATTTGTTCACTGATTCCCATTATTCACTGGAATTGCTCTCAACAATAAACTTCTTAAAACCCAATTCCTTGTTATATTCCTAGGAGTTAATATAACATTCTTTCCTCAACACTTTCTTGGACTTAGAGGAATACCACGACGATACTCAGACTACCCTGATGCTTATACCACATGAAACATAATTTCTTCAATCGGATCTCTAATTTCCCTTGTTAGAATTATTCTATTCATATTCACCATATGAGAAGCATTCTCATCCATACGAAAAAGACTTTCACCTCTAAGAATAACATCTTCCATTGAATGAATCCAGCATATACCTCCAGCAGAACATAGTTACTCCGAATTGCCTATTACCATCAATTTCTAATATGGCAGACTAGTGCAATGGACTTAAACCCCATACATAAAGCCATAGCTTTTCTTAGAAATAGCAACATGAAAAATACTTCTTCTCCAAGATAGAGCCTCCCCTTTAATAGAACAACTATCCTTCTTCCATGATCATACACTTATAATCCTTCTAATAATCACCGTACTAGTCGGATACTTAATAACTAGATTATTCTTCAATAAATATAATTATCGTTTTCTTCTTGAAGGCCAAACTATTGAAGTAATTTGAACTATTCTACCCGCAATTACCTTAATTTTTATTGCTCTTCCGTCCCTTCGACTCCTGTACCTTTTAGATGAAGTTAACAATCCCTTAATCTCAATTAAAGCAATTGGTCATCAATGATACTGATCCTATGAATATACAGACTTTAAAAATATCGAATTCGACTCTTACATAATTCCATCTCAAGATCTTAAATCTTCAGGATTCCGCTTACTTGATGTAGATAATCGAACCGCTATTCCTTACAACTCTCAAGTTCGACTAATAGTTACTGCAGCAGACGTTCTTCACTCATGAACAATTCCAGCCCTTAGTATTAAAATTGACGCCACACCTGGCCGACTTAACCAAGTAAGATTCATCCTAAACCGAACAGGTTTGTTTTTTGGTCAATGTTCAGAAATTTGTGGTGCAAACCATAGATTCATACCAATTGTAGTAGAAAGAATTTCACCTTCATTCTTCATTAAATGAATTTCCAAAATAAGAGAAATTTCATTAGATGACTGAAAGCAAGTATTGGTCTCTTAAACCACTTAATAGTAAATTAGCACCTACTTCTAATGAAAAGCTTAGTTAAATAATAACATTAACTTGTCAAATTAAAATTACATTCTATGTAGCTTTTAATTCCTCAAATAGCCCCTATAAGATGATTACTAATAATAGTAGTATTCTCCATCACATTTATAATCATAAACTCTATTAACTACTTTTCCTTTAACTACCCTCCTAAACTTCAAGAATTAGAAAAAAAAAAAATTTCCATTTCCTGAAAATGATAACAAATCTATTCTCTGTATTTGACCCTTCCTCTTGTATCCCTATTCCTCTTAACTGACTAAGAACCTTTATAGTATTCCTCCTCATTCCCTCTCCTCTATGACTCATTCCTTCACGATACAGTTCTATCTGAACTTCAATTCTTCTTTATCTTCACAAAGAATTTAAAACTCTCCTAGGGCCCAAGTCTAAGGGTAGTTCTCTTATTTTCATCTCACTTTTCTCTCTAATTTTATTTAACAATTTCATAGGGTTATTCCCCTACATTTTCACTAGAACAAGTCACATTCTAATAACTCTTTCATTAGCTTTACCTCTATGAATAAGATTTATTATCTACGGATGATTAAATAACACAACCCATATACTTGCCCATCTAGTACCCCAAGGTACTCCCCCTGTTCTTATACCTTTTATAGTATGCATTGAAACCATTAGTAACATTATTCGCCCAGGAACCTTAGCTGTTCGATTAGCAGCTAACATAATTGCTGGACATCTCCTAATAACTCTTTTAGGAAATACAGGACCCTCACTAAAATTATCTCTTATTACTATCTTAATCGTTACCCAAATCCTTTTACTAATCCTCGAATCAGCTGTAGCTATTATTCAATCTTACGTATTTGCTATTTTAAGAACTTTATACTCTAGTGAAGTAAATTAATGTCATCAAAAAATCACCCGTATCATCTAGTAGATTATAGGCCCTGACCTATTCTAGGAGCTTTTGCAGCAATAATTACTATAACAGGAATTATTAAATGATTTCATTTATTTAATAACAACCTACTTCTAATTAGATTTGTAATCCTTTCACTAATTATATTCCAATGATGACGAGACATTACTCGAGAAGGAACTTATCAAGGACTCCATACATTTCCTGTAACTATAGGATTACGATGAGGAATAATTCTATTTATTACCTCAGAAATTCTATTCTTCATTTCATTCTTCTGAGGATTTTTTCATAGAAGACTTTCACCTTCAATTGAACTAGGAATAAATTGACCTCCTAAAGGAATCACCCCCTTCAATCCAATTCAAATCCCTTTATTAAACACTCTAATTCTTCTTTCTTCAGGACTTACCGTAACATGAGCCCATCATAGTTTAATTGAAAATAATTTTAACCAAGCTACACAAAGATTAATATTAACAGTCATCCTAGGAATTTACTTCACTCTTCTTCAAGCTTACGAATATGTAGAAGCTCCATTTACTATTGCAGATGGAGTGTATGGCTCATCATTCTTTATAGCAACAGGATTCCATGGAATCCATGTAATTATTGGAACTACTTTCCTATTAACCTGCCTAATCCGACACATAAATAATCACTTCTCTCCCATTCATCATTTTGGATTTGAAGCAGCTGCCTGATACTGACACTTTGTTGATGTTGTCTGATTATTCCTTTATATTTCAATCTACTGATGAGGTAGATATTTGCATAGTATAAAAATTATACTTAACTTCCAATTAAAAGATCTACTCCAATAGTGCAAATAATCTTTACCTTAATCTATTCAATTCTAACTCTAATAACATTAAGATTAATCATTATACTAATAACTTCTTTCCTTTCAAAAAAAACCTTTATAGATCGTGAAAAAGCCTCACCCTTTGAGTGTGGGTTCGATCCAAAAAACTTACCTCGAATCCCCTTTAGTCTCCAATTTTTTATAATCGCAGTAATTTTCCTAATCTTCGATATCGAAATTGCTCTCCTAATTCCATTTATTATAATCATAAAAACTTCCAGAATTAAAAGCTTATCCCTTATAATATCATTTTTCATTATTATTCTTGTACTAGGACTATACCATGAATGAAACCAAGGAGCTCTTGAATGAGCTTATTAGGATAATAGTTAATTATAACATTTAACTTGCACTTAAAAGGTATTGTTTTATCAATTTATCTTAAATAAGAAGCAAACCTTTGCGTTTAGTTTCGACCTAAAACCATGATTTTTTAATCCTTATTTATTAATTGAAACCAAAAAGAGGTTTATCACTGTTAATGATAACATTGGAATTCAACCCAATTAAAGAAATATAGTTAATAAGAGTGAGCTTCTAACTTAACTCTTTAGTGGTGAAACCCCATTAATATTTCTATTTATATAGTTTAAATAAAACATTACATTTTCACTGTAAAGTTAGGTCATACCTTATAAATACTCAAAGATTAAAATCACCTTAATATCTTCAATATCATGCTCTTAATAAGCTATTTAAGTAAAAAATAATTAATAATCTAATTAACCACATCACCATCAAAATTAAAAAAACCTTAAAATTGTTCTTATGAATAAACTGAAAACACTGCCTACTTACAATTAAATTTCTATACAAATTCTGACCACCATAATATTCAGATCAACCTTGATCAACATCCTTATAAATTAATCTTCCCAATCTCAAAGGATAATAATTAACCCCAAAAGTTGAAAGAAAAGGCATATTCCATATAGAACCACTAAAATACGAGCTCTTGTATAGACTAAAAGACTTCAATTCATACCTTAAAGAAAATTTAGCCATTTCATATCCTATTCATACTCCAAAAAAAGTCACTAATAACGCCATAACCTTTATTACAAAAGGAAGACAAATAAAATAAGGAGTATCATTTATTAACCATCTTAATACACTCCCCATAAAAACAACAAACATAATTAATCCTATTATACCCTTCATTATAATTCCTCCTGAATCCTTAATCATATTCAAAGAAAAATGATTAAAATCCCCTCTAACGACATAATAAATTAAACGAAACGTATAAGCTACCGTTAATCCTGTAGAAACAAAGTAAATAACATAAATATATAAATTTAATCAATCTATTGAAATAACTTCTAAAATCAAATCCTTAGAATAAAATCCTGACAAAAAAGGCAATCCACACAAAGACATATTACAAATAATAAAAAAAGTACAAGTTAAAGGTAGTCCTTTTACTAAGCCTCCCATAAAACGAATATCCTGGCAATTTCCTAAGTTATGAATTATACAACCAGCACACATAAACAACAAAGCCTTAAATAAAGCATGAGTCAACAAATGATAAAAAGCCAAATTATATCCTCCCATTGACAAAATACTTATTATAAGACCCAATTGTCTTAATGTTGATAAAGCAATAATCTTTTTCAAATCATACTCAAATCTAGCTCCTAATCCAGCTATAAACATAGTCAATCTTGAAATAAACAATAAAACCGATAACATTCCTCTACTCATACAAAAATTAAAACGAATCAACAAATAAACCCCAGCTGTAACTAGAGTAGAAGAATGAACTAAAGAAGAAACCGGAGTTGGAGCTGCTATAGCAGCAGGCAATCAAGAAGAAAAGGGAATCTGAGCTCTTTTAGTAATTGCAGCAAAAACCATTATCCCAGACATTAAATTCATCTCCCATCTCCCCTTCATTGCTTCTAGATAAAATACATAATTCCACCTTCCATAATTTACTATTCAAGCAATACATAATAAAAAAGCTACATCTCCCAAACGATTAGTCAAAGCTGTTAATATTCCAGCATTATAAGACTTTACATTCTGATAATAAATAACTAAACAATAAGAAACCAATCCTAAGCCATCTCAACCAAGCAAAATACTAATTAAATTAGGTCTCACAATAAGCAAAAGTATTGATAATACAAATATAACCACTAATATAATAAAACGATTCATATTTTTATCCTCCCCCATATACTCCAATCTATAATAAATCACTATAGAAGAAATAAACAATACAAATCTAGAAAACAATAAAGACATTCAATCCAACAAAACTGATATCACAATTCTGCAAGAATTAATTCTAAACATCTCAATCTCAAAAACAATACTATAATCCCCAACCATAAAATCTAATCTCATAAAAAACCCTATAATTCTTAACACCAAAAACCCAAAAAAATAAACTAAACAAACCGAAATTACCTAAGGTATAATATACATCTTTGATTCCACAAACCAACATTTTAATAAACTACTTAAATTATAATCAAAAAGTAAAATACTCCCCCTTAACAACCAATAAATTTAAAGGAAATCAATGCAAGAACAATAGCAAATACTCTCGAGTCCTTCCTAAAGAAAATGAATACAACCCCCCAAAAATTTTTCCATGCTGACTATAAGAATATAAATATAAAGAATAAACAGCTCTAAAAAAAGAAATTAAAGCTAATAAAACCATACAATAAAACCTCCAAGAAACTAGCCTATTAATTAAAATTAATTCACCAACTAAATTTAATGAAGGAGGAGCAGCTATATTAGAAGACCTTAAAAGGAACCATCACAAAGCCATACTAGGCATAAGATTAATTAAACCCTTATTAATATAAAACCTACGCCTACCTAATCGCTCATAAGAAATATTAGCTAAACAGAATAACCCAGAAGAACATAAACCATGAGCAACCATCATTACTAATGAACCTCTCAAACCTCAATAACTAAGAGTTATAATTCCCCCTAAAACTAGCCCCATATGAGCAACAGAAGAATAAGCAATTAAAGATTTAATATCTCTTTGACGTAAACAAATTAAAGAAACATATAATCCCCCTACTAAACAAATAGAAATATAAACCCAACTAATCTTTAAAATAACCGAAACAAATACCTCTATAAGACGCATCAAACCATACCCACCTAGTTTTAATATAACACCTGCCAAAATCATAGAGCCCGAAACAGGTGCTTCAACATGAGCCTTTGGTAACCACAAATGAACAAAATATATAGGAACCTTAACCATAAAAACCATTCTTATACACAAAAAAAATATTAATAAATTAACCTCATTCAAAAAAAAAAAATAATCTAATGACCCATTTATATTATAATAATAAAAAATAGCCACTATTATAGGTAAAGAAACTAACAAAGTATAAAATAATAAATAAACACCAGCCTGAATACGTTCAGGTTGATACCCTCAACCTACAATTAGAACTAAAGTAGGAATTAAGCTTATCTCAAAAAATAAATAAAACACAAATAAATTTATTGAAGAAAATGTACAATACAAAGAAATTAGTAACACTAAAAGAATAAACATAAATAAATTATAATAGTAATTTACCTTCAAAAATTTTTCCCTCGCTATAATTATTAAAGAACAAATCCAAAACCTTAAAATAATTATTATAAATGACAATAAATCCACACCCCAAAAATACCTAATATTTACATAAAAGCTCCTAAAACCAAACTGGAAAAAAAATATAAAAGTAATTAATATATACAAACACTGATTAGCCCAAAATCTAAAATTCACAAACCTTAAAGGAATCATAAAAATTAAAGTCATCAAAAATCCTATCATAATAAACTAAACGAATTAACAAAATCGTTCCCAAAAGAACGTATTAGCAAAACTAATAAAGATAAACCTAAAGCACCTTCACACACTCTTATAGTCAAAAAAACTAATATAAAATAACACTCATTATCATAATATCTCATATAAAAATATAAGCCAAAATATAAAGAAATAACAATAAATTCTAAACTCAATAACATTAATAACAAATGCTTGCGCTTAAGTCTAAAACTCACAATCCCAAAAATATATATTACAATAAATACCCAAGTAATAATTAACATTAGTTTTAATAATTTAGTAAAAATATTAGTCTTGTAAACTAAAAACAAGGAAACTTTTAAAACTTCAGAAAAGAAAACTAATCCATCATTAATCTCCAAAATTAATATTTTTATTAAACTATTCTCTGATAAATGTTAATCCTCTTAACCACTTCCCTATCATTATCCATAATTATAATTTTTGTTTCCCACCCTCTTTCATTTGGAATGATCCTTGTAATCCAAACCATCATTATTTCCCTAATAACAGGAATTATATACTCCACATGATATTCCTACATTCTATTCATTATTATAATTGGAGGTATACTTGTCCTATTTATATATATAACCAATGTAGCATCAAATGAAAAATTTAAACTTTCAAAAAACATTTCTATCATCGTAATGTCTTGAACAATACTTTTAACAATTACACAAATTATAGATACAATACTAATTTATTCAACTTCCTTAAAACCTTTTTCAAAAAGAAGATTACTTTCTCTTTCTCTAAGAAAATATCTTAACTTTCCTATAAACTCCATTTTAATTCTTATTATAATTTATTTATTACTCACCCTTATTGCAGTAATTAAAATTACAAACATTAAACATGGTCCTCTACGACATACAAACTAATGAAAACCCCTTTTCGAAAAATATCCCCTGTAACCAAAATCATTAATAATTCATTAATTGACCTTCCCACACCATCTAACATCTCAGCCTGATGAAATTTCGGATCCCTCTTAGGTCTATTCTTATCAATTCAGCTAATCACAGGAATCTTTCTAGCTATACACTACACAGCCAATATTGATCTCGCATTTTCAAGTATCATTCACATTTGCCGAGATGTTAACTATGGGTGGATACTACGAACTATCCACGCAAACGGTGCTTCATTTTTTTTCATCTGCATTTATTTACATGTAGGGCGGGGTTTATATTATAGATCATATAATCTCAAATTAACATGAACAGTAGGAGTAATCATTCTGTTCTGCACTATAGGAACTGCCTTCCTAGGCTATGTCCTACCTTGAGGACAAATATCATTTTGAGGAGCAACAGTAATTACAAATCTTCTATCTGCTATTCCCTACATCGGATCATTAGTAGTCCAATGACTTTGGGGAGGATTTGCCATTGACAATGCAACCTTAACTCGATTTTTCACCCTCCACTTCATATTGCCTTTTATTTTAACAGCCCTAGTAATAATTCACCTTCTTTTCCTTCACCAAACTGGATCTAATAACCCTCTTGGAATAAACAGAAACCTAGACAAAGTCCCTTTCCATCCTTATTTTTCATACAAAGATATATTTGGATTTATTATTATAACCTTCCTCTTAACTCTACTCGTATTAATTAACCCAAATCTTTTAAGAGATCCAGAAAATTTCATCCCAGCCAATCCACTAGTTACACCAATTCACATTCAACCCGAATGATATTTCCTATTTGCATACGCAATTTTACGGTCAATTCCTAACAAACTAGGAGGAGTAATTGCCCTTCTCATATCAATTCTTATCCTCATATTTATACCATTTATTAATTCAAAAGCCTTCCAAAGTACACAATTCTACCCAATTAATAAATTAATATTTTGATCCTTTGTTTCAATCATCTCCCTCTTAACTTGAATTGGAGCACGACCCGTCGAAGACCCATTTATTATAACAGGCCAAATCTTAACTATTATGTATTTTCTTTATTTCATTATCAATCCCATTATTCATAAATTATGAGATTACTTAATCTTCAAAAATTAGCTGATGAACTTGTAAAAGTATGTATTTTGAAAATACAAAAAAGAGTAAAACCTCTATCAGCTTACTTTAGTCTATTACTAAATTTTGTTCACTAAATCATTAGGGAGAAAAATATAATTTTTCTCCCTAAATAAAACACTAAATAATTCAAAGAAATCGGTAAATAGCTCTTCCAAGCTAAATTCATCAATTTATCATAACGAAACCGTGGTAGAGTCCCACGCACTCAAATTCATACAAATCTTATAAATCTTAACAAAACAAAAAAATAAAAAGAAAAGAAATTACCTCCCATAAACAATATACAACAAAGTATTCTCATAAACAAAATTCTAGAATACTCAGCTAAAAAAATTAATGCAAATCCCCCTCCTCTATACTCCACATTAAAGCCAGACACTAACTCTGATTCTCCCTCAGCAAAATCAAAAGGAGTACGATTTGTTTCTGCCAATCTCGACACAAATCAAATAATACCTAAAGGATACATAAAAAATAAAAACCATAAATTAGACTGATAAAAAATCAAATCACTCACTCTTAATCTCCCAATCAAAATCAAAAATGATAATAAGGTTAAAGCTAAACTTACTTCATAAGAAATAGTTTGTGCTACTCTACGAAGTCTTCCAAGCATTGAATAATTTGAATTAGAAGACCACCCTGCTATTATCACAGTATATACACCTAATCTTGAACAACATAAAAAAAATAATACTCCTATACTAAAAGATACAAAACCACAAAAAAAAGGTATACACATTCATAAAAATAAAGAAACAACTAAACTAAAAATTGGAGAACAATAATATAAATAAAAATTAGACATTAAAGGATAAGTTTGCTCTTTAGTAAATAATTTAATAGCATCACTAAAAGGCTGAGGAATACCCAATAAACCCACCTTATTAGGCCCCTTTCGAATCTGAATATACCCTAGCACTTTACGCTCCATCAACGTCAAAAAAGCAACTCTAACTAAAACACAAATAACTAAAACCACTCCTCTATAAATGATCAAAATATTATCCAATAACCTAATTATTACTTGTAATAAAATACATTCATAAATTCTAAATCTATTGCACTAATCTGCCAAAGTAATAACTTCATCCTAAAAAAATTATATTAATTAATATTTGGTCCTTTCGTACTAAAATATTATATCTATATGAAGATAGAAACCGACCTGGCTCACACCGGTCTAAACTCAGATCATGTAAAATTTTATAAGTCGAACAGACTTAACTTGTCAGTCTCTTCACCAACAGTATATTTTAATCCAACATCGAGGTCGCAAACTAATTTATAGATATGAACTCCCCAAATTAATTACGCTGTTATCCCTAAGGTAATTTTATCTTACAATCAATACTACTGGATCATATACTCGCTCATTTACGTATAAACAAAAAAAAGTTAACTAAATTTTTCCATCACCCCAACAAAATAAAAACAAATAATAAAAACATAAAATAACAAAAAACCTTAATTATTACCTTTATAAAATTCTATAGGGTCTTCTCGTCCCTCACTATTATTTAAGCTTTTTTACTAAAAAATAAAATTCCACCTAAATTAAACTGAAGACAGTAACTCTCTTGTCCAACCTTTCATTCCAGCTTCCAATTAAAAAACTAATGATTATGCTACCTTTGCACGGTCATAATACCGCGGCCATTAAATTAATCATTGGGCAGGTTAGACCTTAAATTATTCCCAAAAAGACATGTTTTTAATAAACAGGCAGAAAGTAATTTTGCCAAATTCCTTAGAATAACCTAAATCATTCATTTAAACCTACATAATTATATACTAATTTAATCATTATTACAACACAAAGAAAATTCCTGCATTTTTTTTAATAAAAAATTTAAATTTCACAAAATAACGTATACTATAGACCTAATATAACTTACTTCCAAAAATGAACTCTTCCAATCCTATTAACCTATAAAAATAACCTATTATAAAAATATGTTCTTAAGCTTATCCCTAAAAACATTAACTAAATAAAAAGCAAAATTAATAATAATATATACTTTCATATTTATCTAAATTAAATTTATTTCTTAAAAAACTAGATATATTAAAAAACGAATAAAATTTCACTACTAAAAAGATATTATAAATAATTCTTCCACAATAAAATATTCATCTCCTTAGATCTTTATAATTCGAGACAAAATTAATAAAACCCTATTTATTAATCAACCCTGATACACAAGGTACTATAAGTAAAATATTCTTTTAATATTATCAAAATTTCCCCTCACAGTACTAATTCACTATTATAAAAATCATCATTTCAAAAAATTTACTTTAACAAAAAATTACTTTTCCAAAAAGTTCTCTAATAAAAAAATCAAATCAAATTAAATCGAATCACACGATCAACTTTTTAATGTAAATAAAATACTTCATTTAAGCTATAACTTGCCTTTCCAGGTACATCTTCCGATACACCTACTTTGTTACGACTTATCCAATTTTAAAATTGGAGTGACGGGCGATATGTACATATTATAGAGCTTTAATCATCAAAACTAAATCATTCCGATTACTTTCAAATCCAATTTCATACCAATTTCTCAATTAATAATCCATATAAATATTTTTATTGTAACCCATCTCTCCTTAATTATAAACTGCACCTTGATCTGAACTTATCTATAATTTTAAATTTTGAACATTCTCTCTTCTAAGATATTCTAATAACGACGATATACAAACTTAAAAACCAAGTAAAATTAATCGTGGATCATCAATTACAGAACAGGTTCCTCTGAATAGACTAAAACACCGCCAAATTTTTTAAATTTCAAGAACAAAACTAATACTAATCTGGTATAATTAATTTACACTTTCAATAATAGGGTATCTAATCCTAGTTTTATAAAAAAGTTTCGTAAATTCTCCCACCCCTTAAAATCAAATCATTTTTTTTAAAATTTCACTTAATAAAAAAAAAAAATTCTCCACAAAAATTATTACTTACCAAAAAATTTTAATTGCATTAATTGTCTAACCGCAACTGCTGGCACAAAATTTGTTAATGCTTCTTAAAAATTCCTAAATCAAAGTTTCCCTAAAATCGCTAAATTTACTCACTGCAGCCCACTTCCTCAAGAACCATCATTTACATGAAAAATTTCCATAAACCAAAAATCAAAGCTTTAATAAAACCCGGGGGAACCCCTTCAGTTACCCCTAACCTATTTAACCTACCCATTAACAATAAAATATAGATAAATCTTCCTAGTAAAAAAAAAAAATGTTTCCCCTAGACTTTTAGAGTATTTTTTAGGGTCAGGCTTTAGCCCCTAAATTACACCCGTCTCGAATCAGGAAAAAAAAAAAAAAAAAAAAACTCCTTATATTTTAAATAATTAAACTTTAAATATAAAAAAAAAGAAAACTCCCATGCTAAGTAAACACCATTATTTTCCTCATCCACTTAGGAACACCTAAGGTTCGTTAAAGCATTATTCAGGTAATGCCCCCAAAATTAATATATATAACGGATTATAATAATCTAGTTCTTGCTAATTATCTTGTATTGACTTTACCTACGATTTATAAAGTAAAAGTATCTACCCATAGACACCCCCTATGTATTCTACATACAAATAAATATAATCAATCAAGTAACTTATTATATAATCCATCGGTGCCCTGCCGACAGCTTCATAAGAAGTTTATTTTTCGTTTCACGGTATATTACGAGTAAATATCAAATCCTTGCCCAAACACCCACTTATTTAACCCATCGGTGCCCTGCCGACAGCTTCATACGCAGCTTATTCTTCGTTTCACGGTATATTACGAGTAAATATCAAATCCTTGCCCAAACACCCACTTATTTAATCCATCGGTGCCCTGCCGACAGCTTCATA